TATCATAGATCCATTGTGGTCTGGAAATTATTATTTTTTTATTATTATATAATAATGGAAACAGCAACCCTAGTCGCCATCTCTATATCTGGTTTACTTGTAAGTTTTACTGGGTATGCCTTATATACTGCTTTTGGGCAACCCTCTCAACAACTAAGAGATCCATTCGAGGAACACGGGGACTAGTTGAAGTAATGAGCCCCCCAAGATTGGGAGGCTCATTACTTCAATTAAGATAATGAAAAATCATTTCACCTTTTTAGTTGGAACTTTAGGCGGTTCTCGAAAAAAGATAGCGAAAAAAATTATTCCTAGAGTCGATACTAAGAGGAATGTATAAACTAATGCTTCCATAGATTCAATCGTGGTTTACAATTATAGCTTCCATATCTGTTTATTTAGAGCGTTCCCGGATAAAAAAAGAGCAAGAGTCAAGACAAAGAAAAGGCGGCGATTCAAATCAAGATGTCCCCAGTACCCTATGTCAAATTACAAAAAGAAAATAGAGACGAAAAATCAGAGATTAATGTTGTATCAAACTACTTGTCTTCTTGTAGTTGGATCTCCAAGTTTTTGGAATGCTCCAAATTCCACCTGAGCGTCTAAATCTGGATCAATACCAGCAAAAACATCTCTAAACAAGGTTCGAGAGCCATGCCAAATGTGTCCGAAGAAGAAGAGCAGGGCAAACGAAGCATGTCCAAAAGTAAACCAACCCCTTGGACTACTACGAAAAACACCATCGGATTTCAAAGTAGCACGATCTAATTCAAAAATTTCACCCAATTGTGCGCGTCTAGCATATTTTTTCACAGTAGCAGGATCACTATAACTGACTCCATTTAGTTCACCACCATAGAACTCAACAGTTACACCTACTTGTTCAACACTATACTTCGATTCTGCCCTTCGAAAAGGAACATCGGCTCTAACAATTCCGTCTCCGTCTACCAAAACAACCGGAAATGTTTCAAAAAAAGTAGGCATACGACGTACAAAAAGCTCACGCCCTTCTTTATCTCTAAATAGAGGATGTCCTAACCACCCAATAGCTATTCCATCCCCGTTATCCATTGAACCTGCTCTGAACAATCCACCCTTTGCCGGATTATTTCCGATGTAATCATAAAAAGCTAATTTTTCAGGAATTTTAGACCAAGCTTCGGATAAGCTTTGATTTTCAGCCAGCCCAGTACCAACTCTTCGATATATTTCTTGCTGGAAGTATCCTTGATCCCATTGATAACGAGTGGGACCAAATAATTCAATGGGGGTAGTTGCTGAACCATACCACATAGTTCCAGCAACAACAAAAGCTGCAAAAAAGACAGCAGCGATACTACTGGAAAGCACGGTTTCAATATTTCCCATACGTAATCCTTTGTATAGACGTTGGGGCGGGCGGACACTAAGATGGAATAGGCCCGCCAATATGCCCAATGTCCCTGCTGCAATATGATGAGAGGCTATTCCTCCCGGAACAAAAGGATCAAAACCTTCCACACCCCACGCTGGATTTACAGATTGTACTTTTCCGGTTAGCCCATAAGGATCAGACACCCATATTCCAGGACCATACAATCCTGTTACATGAAAAGCACCAAACCCAAAACAAGCCACTCCTGAGAGAAATAAATGAATTCCAAAGATCTTGGGCAAATCTAAAGAAGGTTTTCCTGTACGTTCATCACAAAAGATTTCTAGATCCCAATACACCCAATGCCAGATAGCTGCCAAGAAGCACAAGCCAGAAAACACAATATGCGCCCCAGCCACACCTTCATAACTCCAAATACCCGGATTCGTTATAGTTCCTCCTGTAATACTCCAACCACCCCATGAATTAGTTATTCCTAAACGAGTCATGAAGGGTATAACGAACATACCTTGTCTCCACATTGGATCGAGAACGGGGTCAGAAGGATCAAAAACTGCTAATTCATATAGAGCCATCGAGCCGGCCCAACCAGCAACCAAAGCTGTATGCATTATATGGACAGCCAGCAAACGACCGGGATCATTCAATACGACGGTATGAACACGATACCAAGGCAAACCCATGGAATACCCCCTTATCAACGAAAGATAGACACTATGTAACTTTATTGCACTGGAAAAAACTATGTTATGGACCTCCCTTTTTCAGTGGATTATCTCGGAGAAAGGATTCCATTTTTTTTTTAGTATTTTAGTCAGAATGTCACAATTCTGTTTGTAGGAACAAAGAGAAGCAGATCTATTCTATACCAGATAAGTACCAATACGCAATGGGAGGTTGACTCCATTTTAGATGAGCGAATGCATACGGATTTGTTCATCATTCAAAAAGCCTATTCGTAAGAATTTTACTTTATTCATTTTGTCTTCTTTTTTTTTATGTTATGAACTTATCGAATCTGCGCAAATAACAAATAAAATAAAACAAAAAAATAAAGAAAATAGAAAAAATAATAAAATAAAAGCCAATATCCAATATAATATTATTAAGACAATAAATTCATTTAAGACAATAAATTCATTTAAGACAATAAATTCATTGTTACGCTTTCACATCAAAGTGAAATAGAGTACTTCATTTTTTTTTATTTCATTTAATGCCTATTGGTGTTCCAAAAGTCCCTTTTCGAAATCCCGGAGAGGATAGTTCAAATTGGATTGACGTATAGTGCGACTTGTCAGAGACATTGGGTCATTATGGGATTTCCCCGTTCTCTACCCCGATCGAGATATCCTCTGTTTCACCAAAGAAGGATTGATTAAATCATCCAAAAATTAGAGCGTGAAGTGGCAATAAAGTGCAATTAGATCTATGCTTTGGAGGTATTCAGATTAATATTATCAATTAGAATAATTTATGGTTAGCTTGTTTGGACCAATAAAATGAAGTATCCAGGCTCCGCTTAGAAAAACCCAATTAGTACTATATCCATGATTACTATTTGTATCATATTATAAATTTTATAAATTAGAAATAGGAGTAATTTAAAACTACTAATCATAATCAATCGAATAATTTGATAAATACGTCAAATATTTTGTGGAAGGCGTGAAATGAATTGAAAAAAAAAAGGAAGTTGTAGCAAAAAGACACGGTATTGGGGGCATTTGCCCTATATGTGCAAATCCAAATCGGGCAGATCTTTACTCGGAGTAGAGCACAAACCTAAAAGAATTAAAGAAGCCCACTCAGGAACAAGAGAATGTTATCGTGATTTGAATTGGATCCCGATGAAAGAATACATCAATGAGAAGTTAGTTTGATAAGTTTAATGAATTTTTTTTTTTATTATAGGTAAACGGGTAAAAAAACCATCTTTCTTGAAAAATGGAGGAAAAACCCCTTCGTTATTCGTTAAATGGGATCTACATATTGATTCTTTTTTTCGCGATTTTTGATGAACCGTATGCATCAAAAGGTGCATGTACGGTTCCTAAGGGATAGAATTTGATCCTAATCAACCGACTTTATCGAGAAAGATTACTTTTTTTAGGTCAAGATATTGATAGTGAGATCTCGAATCAACTTATCGGTCTTATGGTATATCTCAGTACAGAAAGTGAGATCAAAGATTTGTATTTGTTTATCAACTCTCCTGGCGGATGGGTAATACCCGGAATAGCGATTTATGATACTATGCAATTTGTGCGACCAGATGTACAAACAGTATGCATGGGATTAGCCGCTTCAATGGGATCTTTTATCCTGGTCGGAGGAAAAATTACCAAACGTCTAGCATTCCCTCACGCTTGGCGCCAATGAGTTTTTATTTTATTTGAAAGAAAAAAGAAAACTATGCCTTCGCCATATGAAATATGAATATTAAGTAATAATAGCATGGCATTTCGAATTCAATATAAGAAATTTTTTTTTATTTCGTTTTAACATTAGATTATGTATTGAAAGAGTAGTATGAGATATTAGGGGTAGTTCCGATTTTATCGGGAGCCTATTTCAGTGTCGCAAACTTTTTTTTTGTTTTCACACCAGAAGGTTCTTAATGCTATTTATATTATTATGAATTATGAAAGAGGACAAAAAAAAAAAAAGATTATATTCTTTTTTCTTTTTTTTTTATTTGAAAAAAAAAAAAGAAACTTTGGGATTGCTAAATCACCGATGAAATAAAGCAACGGAGCCACCATAGTATTTTGTTTTTCTTAATTCCTCCCAAGGAAAGGGTGGTCATTGTATCATTTACCGACCTAGGCTTTGTAGACTCTCTATTTTTCTTCGGTAAAAGTGAATTCTCTTGTAGAGCCGTATGCAATGCGCAAGCAATGCCTGTACGGTTGTTCAATTCTATCTTTTTTTTTATTCTTTATCTCTTCTCGTGACCTTCTTATGCGAGATAAAGTAACCCTTTATTATCTTATATCATCAGGGTAATGATCCATCAACCTTTTGCTGCTTTTTATGAAGCACAAATAGGAGAATTTGTCCTGGAAGCGGAAGAACTACTGAAACTGCGCGAAATCCTCACAAGGGTTTATGCACAAAGAACAGGCAAACCCTTATGGGTTGTATCTGAAGACATGGAAAGGGATGTTTTTATGTCAGCAGCAGAAGCCCAAGTTCATGGAATTGTTGATCTTGTAGCAGTTGCATAAAAAATAGCAGGAATTTCACACAAATCGCGATTTGAGATTTTAGTTTCTTACCGAGGTTTCATATTCTATTAATTTGAATTTTATTAATTTTAATATTTAATAAAATATTAAAATAGAATATGAATATAGAAAGAATTCATAATCATCCGGTTAGGATCGATCTAAACCAGCCCATTATGCATACGATTCAACATGCCAACTATTAAACAACTTATTAGAAACACAAGACAGCCAATCAGAAATGTCACCAAATCCCCCGCTCTCGGGGGATGCCCTCAGCGCCGAGGGACATGTACTAGGGTGTATGTGCGACTCGTTCAGATTTCAGATTGTGGGTTGGGACAAAAGAAAGAATTTTTCCACTATCCGTGATCAGTACCGATGAATAGGATAGAATGGAAGACTCCCCTTCACTATCTAAAATGAAAAAAAAAAAGATCTAGAATATGCTTCTATTGTGTATCAAATTTATGGTTTCTATTGGTGCAAATTCAATTACCTCAATTTTCAATTGAAAATGCGAAAGAATTCCCCATTGGTAGCAAATGATTATCTGTTAAGCAGGGCAAATCTTATTTAAATTAAAAAGCCGAAAATGGATGCCTCTACTCTTGCAAGAACGGACTAACAAGGTCAGCTAATCAGCTAATCCACATAATTAAATACCGTTACTGTAAAAACGGATCTCGTTGTGAAAGACCTACTACTGGGGAATTCATGGGTAGAGCCAAAAAGTGTAAACTGTACAAGTTAACAATAGCATTGATTCGATCAAGTAAGGGGCTCCGGTGTATAGAGAGGACCTCGCCGTTTAAGAAATAACCATAGAAACGATGGAACCCACTATTTATTTATCCATTTCTATTTACTACTTAATTACTACTTATTTTTATTTACTATATTTTTGTTATTTTTGTTTGATACCTAGTACCAATAAGATTTCTTATTTCAAGGCGAAATGCTTATAAAAAAAAAGAAAAAATAGTGGTTGGGAAGGTTAGAGTAGCAAAAGCCGTTGGAATTATTATTTTATACATTGGAAGAATCCGTTTTGTTATTCTAGAAAAGGGAAAAAGAATAACTGAAAGAAAGGAAATCGATTAGTTATTTATCAAAGTTTCGTTTATTCAATGACCAGAATTAGACGAGGATATATAGCTCGGAGGCGTAGAACAAAAATTCGTTTATTCACATCAAGCTTTCGTGGGGCTCATTCAAGACTTACTCGAACTATTATTCAACAAAGAATAAAAGCTTTGTTTTCGGCCTATCGGGATAGAGATAGGCACAAAAGAAATTTTCGGTGTTTATGGGTCACTCGTATAAATGCAGCAATTCGCGAGAATGCAGTATCCTGTAGTTATAGTACATTAATAAACAATCTGTACAAGAGACAGTTGCTTCTTAATCGTAAAATACTTGCACAACTAGCTATATTAAATAGGAATTGCCTTTATCTGATTTCCAATGACATGATAAAATAAGGAGATTGGAAGGAATCCTTCGGAATGTTTGACTTTGACATGGAATTACTTGGAAAATGAATTCCGGGAAGGTAGAATAGAAATAAGTATGATAAAATATGATCATAATATGATCAAGTAGTCAAACTGAACAAAAACATTCAATAAAAAAATATTTATTTTTTTATTTACTTTACCCAATTCGTTTTTTTTACGACACGACAATCAAATCTGTATTCCTGGATTTTTCTCGAACAAAACATCAACCGACGTTTGAGTTCGGATTGAAATTTTGATTCAATTAAAGAGTAAGCCTATTTTTTTCTGGTTCTAAGACCCGTAGTTCGAGCGACCAACTCGTTTTTTTCAAATTGTCTTTCATTATTAAGAAAGGGTAATGAAGATAAAATACGAGCTTGTTTTATAGCAATGGTAATTAATCGTTGTTGTTTTAAAGTCAATCTATTCACCCGTCTAGATAATATTTTTCCTTGTTCACTAATAAATCGACTAATTAAACTCATGTTTCTATAATCAATTCGATCCCCCGATCCAATCGGGGGCAGACGCCTACGAAGAGATCGCTTGGGCTTAAGAAAAAGTCGCTTGGATTTATCCATGGCTTGTTTATTTTATTCCTTTTTTCGAGAATCCTATTTCCTTTGATCGGATCAAAAATGCTAATGATTTCGAATTAAGAAATAGGATTTTGCTTATTTCTATTTAAATATATATATTAACATATGATATGCTAATATATGATATGTCAATATGTCATTTTTCATCTTCCTTGTAAAAGTCACACGCAGTTGATCGATTCCATCTATTTCTTTATCTCCCCGTGAATTGTATGTTTGTAACAATAGGGACAGAATTTTCTCAACTCCAATCGACTAGGCCTATTGTGTCGATTCTTTTGAGTAATATATCTAGAAATACCTATTGATTTCTTATTAACACTCTTTCGAACACAACTGGTACATTCTAAAATAACCCTTATTCGGACGTCTTTACCATTGGCCATGAACCTCCTTTTGGTTTTTATTCACTCAACTCTTCTATTTTCCTATCCGAAACGAAGAAGAAAAGAAGGAAAAAATACAAGTTACTAACTCGAAATCAAATTATGAAAGATTTTGTTGCCGCCAATAGAGTAATAGTAAAAATAAGTAATACAATGATTAAAAATTATATTTACATTAGAAGTATATTTAGATTAGAAGTTTAGATTAGAATAGAAGTACAGTCTTTCTATTTTATTTCAACTTCTTGTATGATATTGTTGCCCTAACCGCATTTCCACTTCTGTTCTCTTAATTTAATTAAAGATTTAATTAAAGTAAATTTACTTGAAGTTTGAACCCAGTTTCGTGTTTGGCTGAGGTTGAATCCACTTTTATTCTTTCTCTTTTCTAACTTATTCGAATTAGAAAAAAGGGGGTAGTAGTCAGAGATATTAAATTGTGTCTCTAAGTTTCTTCACCCCCCCGTGTTAATAACTAGAATGAAAAAAAAGGGAATGTCAAAGCATCCGGGAAAAAACGATTGATCTCTATCAATAGACCTGCTAAAGACCCGAACCATAGAGTACTTATTACTGGCGCTACGGATAGATATGTTTTTAGATCTCGCATAAAAAATCCTCCTTCTGTATTCTTTATTGTAATACATAACGGCAATACATATATGATCAGATGTATATATGTAGTTAAATTTAAGGACACTCGCATTTGTTTTGTACGCGGAATTCTTAATTCAAATTGAGAAATGTACAATAATTTGATAGATAAGATTTTCCTCTTCTTTTCTTAAAAGAACAAAATACGTCTCTTTCCGTCTGGGCATTCACGAAATTTACGGCGGGTTTCCTATTTTTTTTTTCATATGTATATAAGTTTATTATTATATGTATTATATGTTATATGATATGAGACAAAAAAAAAAGAAGAAATGGCAAGATAAGTTATGTATCTCAATGGAGAAAATGAAATGAAATAAGTATGTGGAAAACAAGACAGGGATTCTCTACAATGACATTGTAGACCAATTGAAAGGGATGTAGCGCAGCTTGGTAGCGCGTTTGTTTTGGGTACAAAATGTCACGGGTTCAAATCCTGTCATCCCTACTTATTACTTCGCCTCTGAGCAATACAATAACAAGGGATCAATTGAGATCAATTAAAATTAGGCATACCTAATCATAAATTAATATGATATTCTTTAATATCATATTATTATTTATTATATTTATATATAATATAGTTTATATATGAGATAGTATAGGCATTCAAGATGTAGTGGAGTCAAAAAAAAAAGAATCTTTTTACTTACAGCTTTCTTTTTTGTAATAAAAAAGCGCTCTTAGTTCAGTTCGGTAGAACATGGGTCTCCAAAACCCAATGTCGTAGGTTCAAATCCTACAGAGCGTGATTCCATTCTTGTTTTGTTAAGTCAAAAATTTTAGGGAAAAGCTTGAACATCAATCTTAATTTGACCTCCTGTGGATTAAAAAAAGGAGGAGGTCAAAAAAAAAGGGTATTAATTAATCAAAGATCCAACTGGTCACCACGTCTGTATTGTAAATAAGCAGTTACGAATAATCCAGCCAAAGTAATAGGAATTAGACCTAAGACGATTCCAAATAGAAAAACTTCAATCATTTCAATTTGTTTGAAAAGAGGAAAAAGGAGGTAATATCTATCCTTAAATATTAATGCATATTGCCCATAAATCTCAATAACCAAGAATTGGAAATTGACACGGTAAGGAACTAGAAAATGGAATACTGCAAAAAAAAAAAAAATTCTTTTTTTTTTTTATGAATTGTTCATTCAATTAATTTCAAATAAGTCGTATCTTGCTCAGACTAATAAATAGAACTAAAGTTATAGTTAAAGCTACTAACAGAAAACCAAAATAACTAGTTAGAGTGGGCATGAAGGAACTAAATAAACTATTTTTTTTTATCCATATATTTGTAAAATACTTTCCTAAATTCAATTTTTTAAAGATACGAAGATAAGCAAAAATACCAATTGAAAGTTTTTTATTTATTAATCATTTATCAATCATTATCATTATAGATTATAGACAACACTCGAAAAAAAAAAGAGCGATATTAAGTAGAAAAAGAAATCAACTCATCATCTAAAAATCTACCTATCCTATCTCCGAATCAAAAGATTCATTGGACAACTCTTGAAAAATAAAAGAACAAACTAAATTGAAATATTAAAATAATAATATATTAGAAAAACTGTGTTGTATAACTTCATTCAAAGAAACTGTCTTTGAATCAAATCACTATGTAAATCGCTACGGAATAAAATTGGAAAATCATTTCTATGTTGATCACTTCTTTTAGTTTATTTATTTGTATCGAATCCATTTTTTTTTATATTTTAGAACGAAAAGTAACCCTCTATTTTTCTTTATAATATCTTTTACTTTTTTTTTCTTTCCATATTAAAATAAAAAAAAAAAACCTCTTTGTAGTTTAATTAAGTATCAAGAAAATCAAGAAAAACCTTTTGCATCGAATACAAGAACAAGAATACACACATTCAGAATATTGATTCTTACAATTATCAATTATTTTTTCGCTGTTCTCTCGAATATTCTCTACTGCCAGTACTTGTTTCTGGACAACTAAGCAATTCCTTAAAATGAAAAAAAAAAAATATTTCAACAAAAAACTCTTATTCTACAAGTACGAAGGGGAGGGAGTTAGATTTCGCATCTAATTGAATTGTGAATTCGGGGAATAGGCTAATCTCTTTTATGAATTTTTATTATTAATTATTAGAAAACAACCCGTCAAATTCACATTTTTCTCTAATCTATGGTACACGGTTCTACAGTGACAAGAAAAAGAAAAGACTAAAGAAATTATATAGGACTTCGTTTCGAGACTGATTGGAGTTGCGTTG